TGAAGAATTCTAGTGAGTTGTGGTTGGTTGTTGACCACGAGAAAGCATGGGATGCCCCACAACAAATAGATGGGAGCAGGAAATCTTTATCATTCGGCGTAGTGCAGCTTATATAGAATATAGAAAGGGCAAAGCGCTGTTCGTGGCACAGCTTTCTTATCTTACGATATTTTCATTGATCGTAGCTAATTAGGCAGCAACAACCGAAGAAGCAGAAGAAAAGAAGTAGCTGCTACCGCTTCGTGGGCTTCTTCTTTTTCTGAGTCTGCTCGAAAGGTAACTCGAGAGTAGAAAGAACTAGAATAGAGTATGACAGAACCAGTAGCTTTGAGCTTTCACGTGTCGAGAGCTTTAGCTTTAGCAAGTACTACTCCTAGGTTGTCGGATAGGATAACCGATGCTATTTTCGCTCTTGGAGTAAGACAAGTCTGTTTGAAAGGTGCGTAGCGGTGAAGTCAAGAGATTCGGCTGGGTACGGTCTTCTCTCTTTCCTGTGCTATCAAGAATCAGGAATAGCGGGATAAGGAAGGAAGACTGTCTGTGATAAAGAGAATATCCTTACGTATGCATGGTAGGAGTTAGTGGTTAGTGGGTTAGTAAGCATAGTAGGCATGGTAAGTATGGTAGGCAGTAAGCGAGCACGAAGATTAGTGGAACAATTTCTCTTCTTAGAGGTAAGACTAAGAAGAGTCTATATCACCCATAGGCCCAATAGAATAGACTGAATTAGTGAAGTATGGCAATGGTATGGCATCAGTAGGAACTGATTTACCTCTACTAGTATGTGTTACTAGCACCCGGCTAGTCTTACCTTTTTCCTTTCCTGCTTTACCTTTATTGCTTTCCTTTTGTGCCTTTCTTTATGCCTTTCCTTCCTTACGTTCTTACTTTCCTTCTTAGAGTAGTAGTGCTAGAGTTCCATATCCGTTATCGGACGAATGCCCTATCGGGAAATCAATCGATAAGAGAAATGATATTAGTAATAGAAGAAGTAAGCATCCAAGGATTGCACTCATAAGGGCAAGGTGCGTAGCCTTCTTGCACAGCACATTAGTAAGGCAAGCGATGCTCAATAGTAACCTCTTTCATGCCTTAGTCCTTAGTAAACTCCTGCCCTCAGGCCTTAGTCGAAGGTAAGCTCCTTCATGCCTTTAAGCATGGCTCTTTGTAGCAAGCAAGCTATGGTTACAGGTATGAATGAATGCCTTTGCTGCTTTTAGGAAAGTAGGGAAGAGGGGGTAATAGGCATCCCTTGAATCCAGTGCTATTGACTCAGCTGCTCTCGAATAAGCTCTTTGCGCACTCATAGGTGTGGGACTTTCTTTTCTTTGGGCATCTGTGAACGTAACCGCCGCTAGTTCTGTTACAGTAGACGGTCTTGTTGTCATATCCCTTCTTTGCGTAGACGCTCTTGGAGAAAGAACTGCTCTTGGTCTTGGGAATATCATAGCATAGGAAGGAAGACAATCTCTCCTCGAAGATGGATGGCATACAGGGGGAGTTGAAGAATCGGCCCGTGGCCCGTAGATCGATCCCAAAGTCTTTGGCAACAGCTTCGTCAGCCCTGCAGTCCCAGGATCCAATGGTGAAGAAGAGGATCGATGATGCCGTGGCTCTCTTCTATGTAGAATGCTCTATTGGAGTACATCTCTAGCTAGACTGATGGAGAGAAAGGGGCGAATCCTACCAAGACTGAGAAGGAGTGGATAAGCCCGAAGATAGTCATAGTCTTTTCGAGGGAATTCTAATTAGAACAATCAATAGAAGATAAGTTAAGCGTAGACCAATGCCTAAGGGGAATGGGGTGAAATCCTCTGTTGTATACACCCAAGCGGTTAGATTGCTCTAAGATTGAGGATGGGCAGAAAGGAGTCTCTGATGATGCAACAAGGGACAACCGATCTAGCAAGGAGCATAGACTGAGGCCGAAGCCCAAGGGAAGTGAACATGAGTCTTCTTCAGAGAAAAGATCATGACAGTTGAGAATAGATCACGTGATCGAAGAGGAAGCTTAAAACCGACTTGCTCATAGCGAGAGGGTGGAATGAGAGGGATGTCCGTTAGTGCAAGGAGAGGGAAAACTCAAGCCAGGATCACTTCCGGGGTTAGGGAGCGCAGGATGGTTGGGCATGGATAAGGGCCAATAGGTTATGCTTGTGAACTGACTTTCAACATCAATCCTTACAAAGACAGATGTATACAACGACGAATCGTGGGTTCCATCCCAGTAGGCCTTTTATGTGCAAGGTAGGGTAGCTGCATGCTCCGTCTCGCGGAATCACCCGAAGACTACTTCTGCGACATCCTTTTATCATAGCCTGGTTTCTGTGTCTTTCAATGCAGGAATTCCATTTCAAGAATTGAATGAAGAGAACGGTAGTCTCATTGATTCCATTGCTATTGGTATTGGATTCCTCAGCTTAGCTAGATGAAAAGAGGTTAATTGGTAGCCCTGCTATCTCACCCAAGCCGATTATGAGAACTTCCCTTCTCTATTTGGCCCTATCGAAGGAATGTGACTTTCCATTTCTATGCTCGGGGGGACTCTCGCGAACTAAGAAAGCGGGAAGAAAATCTGATTACCATCAAATGTACACGGTCAATTGGATAGGTAAAGCCGGTCTCCTCCTGTGATTACGACAGAATCCTAATCTGATGCTTGGCACCTGTCGGATAGAATCTTTTCCTAACATCGGTTGTAGTCGTTACAGCTATGAATGGCACAGAACAGCTTCTGTTTCTTACAATTCCAAGTCTTAAGCAAAGTGGCAAATAAGGAACCTGGTGTCAACCCGTCACCGAGAATGGCCTATGTTCCAAGAACCAATGCTACCAATACGGTCAGAACCTACCACTGAAACGATGCCTGCTGCTGAGAATGCGGCTATTGTTCAAAATGCACCTGCTGAGGTGAATGCTGGTGTGGCTACTTGGCTTGGCTCGCCATGAAAGCGGACTCTTTCCAAGGAACGTAATGTATCCTGTAGTGGAGCGCGAGCGACAGGAGTTCATCAAGTCTAAGAATGGGCCGGTCACCCAACGAGAAGGGGGGCAGTCGGAAGTAGCGACGGGTTAATCGAAGGTAGCGAGTCTCCTAAACGAAGCTTTTGGAACTATAGGATTCAAAGCTTCAGTATGCTCGACTGGATTACAGGCTAGCGATTGAACAGGTACAAAAGAGCTTGATAGATCGTGATTTGTTCTCATTCATTCTAGCGATCTTCGACCACCCTCAGGGTGGTAAAGATCGTGTCGAGGATATCGATGGAGCGGGCAGAACTTAGAGTAATCCAACCCTGGAGGTCATGGCTTGGCTTTCTCCTTAGGTAAGAACAGATCCTTATGCGCAAGCAAAACGGAGAATCTAGTGCAAACAATACTTTCCAGCAAAAGGGGCACCCACCACTTAGTTCGACATAACATCTGGTTCGAATTCGAACTAGCGCATCTGTCCTTTGCGCCTCTCCATATGTATGTGCTTTAGCCTTGATTACGTAATTTCTTATAGAAAGAAAAAGATCTGAGTTTTTCTTCTTTACCGAGATCCATGTGTCAAGATCTTCGTCTTGCTTCTTTGGATTGAAGTGCGTGCGTTATGCTTCTGACCTAACCACTCTTTCTTTCACCAAAGATGCTCTTTTCTAAGTTCACTTTTTTCAGAAAAGCTATCTTAGCCGGGAGAAGAAGGTGCTAAGAAAAGAAGTATAGTGCAGGAGGCAGATTAAAAAAAAAGCGGTTGATTACTCGGGTTGGTTCTCGCGTCCCTGTGCCCAAAAGGATGGGATGGGCGAGTTCGGTTCAAGTGTTCATCGATCGGGTGGATCTATATGCTCCGGGGGGGGGTGAGACGAGGTGTAGCGCAGTCTGGTCAGCGCATCTGTTTTGGGTACAGAGGGCCATAGGTTCGAATCCTGTCACCTTGATGTGGTATTCTCAAGGGCCGAAGTGCAAAGCCCCGTAGCCTATCCGTGGTTAGGAAGGCAGGCGAACAGCGCACATTTAAAAAACAAAATGAGATATCCACTTTTAATTTGAAAAGTCACACGTAGAATTTTTCGATTTTTTTTATATACTACCAAGTCTCTTCCACTTTCCTACCGAATCTCTCCCGATTGTTAGTCAAACTTGTATTTTTCATTTTGTTTTGTCGAGTCTTTTTGAACTTCAGTGTAATATTAGTGGAAAGCGCTAAAGGCATGATCGATTTTTTTAATACAATTACACTTTACGTAGGTGAAGCGGCTTCGCGCCTGAAATTACCGAGTTTACGAGGTGAAGCGGCTTCGCGCCTGACATGGTTTTGATTCCTGATTTGAACCTCCCACCTAACCACCCCTTCCTTCTAGTGTGCCTATCTATAAGTAGTTTCCAGGTTCCTAGACCCCCGGATATCCCGATTGTCTTACTGCTTCTCTTCCCAAAACAAGAAGCAATTTCTTTCAAAAGATAGGTTACATTTGTAGCAGTCCAATAAGGTATCTATCCCAGAGGTAACTATCAAGAGCACGACCCGCGGCCCCTCTTCTTACTTAACTAGTTGTGTCGCATAAAGTGCCCTTCCCGTTTTCTATTACTTACTTTTCTTATTTATATTTAGAATGTCGAGTACCGTCCCTCCTCTAGGGAAGGAAGCCTTCAATCTAACTAAACTAAAGGTGAATAGTTACAGGTAAACGATTTGCGTGGGATAAGGTTTTCCCTCTAAGAGAAAACCGCGGCTTAGTTGGAAAGGTAGGCTGTCAAAATCCGAGTCTCCGCCTCCACCTCCCCCGGGTTAATATAAAATATAAAAGAGGAGACAATAAAGAGATCAGTCGGAACTTGTACTAAGAAGCGTAGCCCAAACTAATCTCGATTAAAAAAAGGAAACTTCCGGCCGCGGGAAACGGTGACAGAGTAGAAGTTTTCCGGATATAGTAGTTTCATTTGTCCCGGTGTAAGAAGTCTAAGGCTTAAGATTCCTACGGGCCCTAAGCGGAACAATCGAGCTCATAGTGGAAGTCTTTGCCGGAGTTCTTCCGTTGGAGTTTCGGGTATTAAAGTTTGTATTATTCTCTCTGTAAGGGGTAGAGTCTAAGAAAGATTTCTATTGGGCATGCTACACTCCCAGAATAACACCTTGCAGTGTTAGAACTTTTCTATTGGAGGTAATAAAAAGGAGGCATTTTCCGGCTAGACAGGTTAGGCTTTTCCGGGACAGGAGGTAACTGCTCTTAGGGAACCACAAAGTCAGAACTTTCCCCGCTCTATGTTCTCAGCCAATAACTATCAGACTGGGCCTATTAGCCCTGAACTCTTAGAAGAATGTCTAGGTTAAAAAAAAGTTTCTTTAGCTTAAAGTCTCTCTTTTCCTAGAACTCACGTTAGCCGGTCAAAGATTCCGTTGGAAAGGTAGATGACATTTCTGCTCTTTCGGTTCCCTTCCTTGAAGTTGAGAGCTTAGACCCGAGTTCTTTCTTTGACTTCTAGTATGAGTGTGCCAAGGCATTCTTTCAAGTAGCAAGGAAAGAAGCTTACTATTCTTTCGTTCAAAGTTAGGGAATTTCCCCAAATGGCTTGCGGAAGAGCTTTTCTTTACTATATATGCATCAGATCTATCTTATCGGATCGGATAAAGACAGTGACTTGCACAACAAAGCTGGACTTGCTTGCTCTCATTCCTGAGGTTGAACCAGTCCACCTTTCCTCGTTAACCTGGCCTATCGCTTTTGCCCTTGCCAGAGATAGATTCTTTCCACAGTGCCAATGCTTCCCCTGGTCTTTCCCACCTTAACTTAGGAAATTCCAAAAGAATAACACCATGAAGTTTATCCCCGAAGTGAATTGATTAAGTCTTCTCCGTAGGCAAACCTTAAACCTAGAACTTCCCAACTCAAATACGACTTCGTTTCCAAGGCAAATCCATTGGACAGATCCTTTTTTGGAATCCACATGAGGAAAGATCTTCTCGAGCTTTTAACCAGCGAAATAGGACATTTAACATACCACTGTAATTTTGAATTTAAGATATTAATAACACTCTTTCTAGAATCTTACTATCCCCTGTTTCTATCTCCCATAACTTCAGGAATAACACTCTTTCTAGAATCTTACTATCCCCGTAAGGTAGTTAGACCTCCTAGGACGACTATATGGTAGAAGCACTACAACTTTCAACTGGTGAGGGATTCCCAACGGAAGAAAGAGTAGCCCTCCCCTCCGTATAGACCAACCTATGCCTTCTTTACAGAAGTAAACTCATGCATAAGCCATTTAGGAAATCCACTTCATGTAACGGTTACTGGGACAAAAGCACTAGAACGCGATGGCGTCGGGAACTACCACTATATGGACTTAGCACTTTCACTAGACGGAGGCTTTCACGGCTTATCCATCGGCAACTACATAAACCAGATAGGCCTTCCTAAAATCAAAATCAAAGGAGTTGGTGTTAGCATCACTAACCGAGATTCATAGGGCTCTCGAACGAACTCGGTCTCTATCTCGCTGGCTTGTCCTAGAATCCGTGGAACCTGCGTCAGATAAGGGAGCATGCCTAGAGGAAGAGATTTCCCGGGAGAACTCTTAGGGGAGGACTGCTATCCAACCAATTCATAATCACCTGCTTTCTATTTGAATACCCCTGCTCTCTCACCGGTTTACGAGCTTGACCTTTTTACGCCTTTCTCCTTGTTGCCCGCTGGATTCACTCACTTTTTTGAGAATTTTCAAAGTCTCTCCCGCGTAACGTAAATAGTCAGCCCTGGTGGCTCTTCTAAGAGGGACAGAGACACGGGTTGCTGTTTAAGTTCCAGAGTCTACAGACCCAGAGCTAGGTGTTGACCGAGCAAAAGCATAAGTCGTTTCAGTAGCACACTGTGGTCCGGTCAATGTGCCGACAAAGAAGCGCGATTACGCTGTTCGGGCAGGCGCGTGTTCTGACGAGAAGAGCTAGAGCTTCAACGGGGTTATATGAAGTCAGAGGCATTAGTGAAGGGGAATAAGCTTAAGCTAGTGGCCTCTTTGATTTGACTTCTGATAGACCTCGGCTTTTTTCGAGCTTGGTACCCTCTAGTTTGATCAGGAAAACCAGCTATTCGACGAGGCAACAACTATTCAACCGGAACCAGAAGGCGTGGATCATTAAACGTACCTATTCGAACGAAGCCTTGCACCCCTCCCTCGATGATAGTAGCTGGGTGGACTATTGGATACGGAACATAGAACTACCAGGCGAAGGAGAGAAACCTGGGATCGGCTCTCGTCTGCTATGATCTCCCCAGTCAAAATCTCGGATTTGTAACCGAACGAGAGTTGTTGTTGCGATTTCTAAATGAAATTGAATTTCAATGTTTCCCGCTAAGCATTAGATTCGCTTCGCTGGGGCTATGAAATGTATGCATATGAAAACCTTCCTACTTAGAACAAGTAATTGTCGTCGATCAACCCTACCTTCGAATTTTGCGTATAGCACCCCCGGTCTTGAACTGACAGGAATACAGGCTTTGGTATCCAAAGTGAAACGGATACTCGTTTTAATCATGAGTGGGGTAACCCGTCCCCTCTCGAGCCGTCTTTACATCTGCCTATGTTGTATGGTTAGGGATGAACCGCAACATGCGCTCGCTACTTCTTGCTCGAGCAACTCAAACTCCTATTGAAGGTATTGATTCCACCGCGACTGCTGCTTCATCTTCTTCTCATTCCCCCGCTCCAGCCATGCTGGCTGCTGCTATCTCAGCTCGGTCAACTGGCTCTGGACCAATAGATGGGACTGAATGTTTGAACCTCTGCATCTCGAAACTTGGAGACTAGTTCTCAATGATCGATCGATAACTAACTAACTTCTGCCCGAACCCACCTATTTACGCTTCATTCCGATCCCTACGCACTCGCACTGGTTTGGAGAGCTATTGAGACGAATCCGGGCTCATGTTTGGCCCTATATAGGTTGGCGGGGGGGCTACAAAATCCGCTGAAACGAAAATCCAACTAGTCCCCAGTAATCCGAATGGAGCTTCGTATGGTGCGCAAGGTGCAAAGTCTACTTTCGCACGCAGAATCTACTGAATCCACTGCTTAACCAACTGTGGCTATACGATGCGATGATAAAAACATCCGCTGTTGCTGGACCACCCCAGCCCGTGCTGCCTTAATTGTTTGCTGGTTCAACGGATTTTGATCCGCACCACCCCTGCTCCAGCTATCCTAGCCTCTGCATTGCATCATTTATTGCTGCAGGAGATAAAGCTTCAGGATAAACGTTCTTGGGGGTCTTCTTAATCTTTATTTGAGTAGTTCAGGGGTCTATCATTCACGTTCTTTCGGCTTTAGCAAAGATAGGAATGAAAAGGACTTCTGCGGGACAGTTGTTGGCTGGGGTAAGGTAGAACTTCTTTTATTTCTTGATTTATCTCCTTCTTTAATTACCTTTTCGCGTTCTCGTCTCTTAGCAAAATTAGAATCCGTAGTGAAAGATCAATTTCTTTTGCGATTGATCTCTTCCTTTCTTGAGTTGCCTATAATCGACAACACGGGAATGGGTAAGGCTTCCTCCTTTAGAAGAGAAAGCACAAGGAATTTTTCATGTTTACTGAAACTGGTTAGCAGCGGCATTCTCCCTTTACCTTCAAAAGAAGGACAGTTCAGTTAAAATTCAGCCAGTGCTATGAACATGGATCGCAGCCATCATAGCCTTAACCGTAACCCTCACGGTCGTTGGCAGCGAATGTTGCGAGAGCCAATATCGGTGCATAAAAAACAGAAAAAACCGAAGTAAGAAGAAGAGAATGGTACGCAGGATATTGGGTTTGTTCCATATAAGAGGGCTCCCCTTACGGCTAATAAGGTAAGGATAGAAAGCGCAGTTGGCTAACAGACAAAAAGAAAAAGTGAAAGGTTTGAGAGGAATTCTACCCTTTTGGGGTGGACTGCTAATGGATTACGGACCGGACATGAACCACTTCGACCACAGAGAAAGCATTGCACTTTAATAAGAGGTGCGTGGGATGGTGAAAAACAGGAAAGAAGATAACCTCGATCGGGCCTTAGTCCTATTCCCTTACCTTAGTCTTCATCTCAACCAAAAAGGAGTTCAACTGACTTGGAATGCTAACCTAACCGGATTGGAATACTGGACAGCTTCTTCGAAAGCTAAGGAACAGCTAAGGGGAATGATAACAAAGATAAAAAAAAAAGAATTCGACTTTACATCGTCCTGACACACCCATGGCAGTCACTGAATTACCTAGAAAAAAAAAGGCTGGAGGAGTAAGAAAGCAAAAAGCATTCAACTTCACTTAAAAAATTCTTAGGACGGATTCTCCCCTCCTGGGGTGGGACTATTACACCAACTGAAGCTCAAGAAGGAATAGAAAGATAGGAAGCTTGGAGAGCTAATAGAAAGAAATGAATAAGAAATAACAGATCTGCGAAAGAAGTCGAATACGATTAAGTAAAAGACTAGAGGCAAGATACAGACTTTAGAGCGTCAAGTCATACACAAAGCGGAGTTACTTCACTACCTAAGGAAACAAAGAAAGCAGCTTCGGGTGAACAGTTTGACAGACTCAAGTCACAAAGAAAGGCTACGGACAATGGTCCTAAAAAAGGAACCCAGCCCATGGATATACGACAAGAACTGATTGGACCACTGGCCAGACAGAACGAGGAGAGAAGGAATACAATACATCAAGACAGGGCTAGACCGAAAACAAGATTACCGGCATACCGGACTGAGGGATAGGCCGATAGATATAAGGACTAAGGTAACAGCCTACTTTCTTGGAATGGAATGCTTGCTGCTATATGGCTTCATTTTCTTTTATGGTAGTCTTCTGCTATAGTCAATGATGACGTGTCGCTTGAAGAGACTGACTTGCGCCATAAGTACTAGACTTTGATAAAGGAATAGGGAGGCGGAGATATTTAATACTGGAATGGTAATCGTAAAAAGAAAAGCTTAACGCCCTGCTACCGGAAAGCGCCTATTAAACAATAGGGACTCTATTAAAGGACTAAT